GGCGGTCCTATGAAGAAACACTTATGATACTAGAACTTATGCCTTATCGAGCATGTTATGCCATTTTAAAATTGGTTTATTCTGCAGCAGCAAATGCTAATCACAATAAGGGTTTGAACAAAACAAGTTTAATCATTAGTAAAGCCGAAGTCAACGAGGGCACAACTGTGAAAAAATTAAAGCCCCGGGCTCGAGGGCGGGGTTATCCTATAAAAAGATCCACTTGTCATATAACTATTGTATTGAAAGATATATCTTTAGATGAAGAGGAAGAAATAGATAAAAGGAAATTCTATAAATTAGAGCTGAGGAATACTTAAAGGAAGAATATTTTATATTATAAAAAATACAAATACGCTATATTATGTTATGCTTAAAAAAAATCGAATGAATAAAAAAAAAATACAAACAGATGTCACGTTTCACGATATATATAGTAGTGGGGGATTATGGGACAAAAAATAAATCCACTTGGTTTCAGACTTGGTACAACCCAAGGTCATCATTCTCTTTGGTTTGCACAACCAAAAAATTATTCAAAGGACCTACAAGAAGATCAAAAAATACGAGATTGTATCAAAAATTATGTGCAAAATAATATGAAAATATCCTCTAATGTAGAGGGAATTGCACGTATAGAGATTCAAAAAAGAATCGATTTGATTCAGGTCATAATCTATATGGGATTCCCCAAGTTATTAATAGAAGACAGGACTCGAAGAATCGAAGAATTACAGACGCATGTACAAAAAGAACTCAATTGTGTAAACCGAAAACTCAACATTGCTATTACAAGAATTGCAAATCCTTACGGGCACCCCAATATTCTTGCAGAATTTATAGCCGGACAATTAAAGAATAGAGTTTCATTTCGCAAAGCAATGAAAAAAGCTATTGAATTAACTGAACAGGCAGGTACAAAAGGGATTCAAGTACAAATTGCAGGGCGTATCGACGGAAAAGAAATTGCACGTGTTGAATGGATCCGAGAAGGTAGAGTTCCTCTACAAACCATTCGAGCTAAAATTGATTATTGTTCCTATGCAGTTCGAACTATCTATGGGGTATTAGGCATCAAAATTTGGATATTTGTAGACGAGGAATAATAAGAACTTACTTGACTTATATTTAGTTATATCTGGTGATAAAACAAAAAATGGCAAACTCTTTCATTCTTTTTCTGGTAAATAATAAAAAAAAAAAAAAGAACAATTCTATAAGGTTGAATAAAAATTCGATTAATCATTTGATATAATTGCTATGCTTAGTGTGTGACTCGTTGGTTTTTTTAGGGTTGGGATTCAAAAAAATGGACAACCCATAGTACAAACTGATAACTATAGAACTAATAACCAACTCATCACTTCGTGTTATCTGGATAGAAAGAACCAGTCAAGATATGATATATAAGTCATATCATTGTAGCAACTGAAATCTTTTTTACATAAACAAACATAAAAAAATCTGATTATGGGTTGTAAAGCAATATAAAGTATACAGATAAATGGAAGGGTGAGAGAAAGATAGAAAAAGAATATTAATGATATATAATTCCAATATGTAAGGTCTATGAGTCATCTCATATAAAGGGAATGTAATAAAGCATCAATACTGATTGATCCATAATTAGACAAATCCGTGCATAGAACAAAAAATCAAGAGCCCCGAGCCAATAAAGACTGAGAAGGTTGACTCAAGAATAAATTTAATTGGAGGCTCCGTTGTAAAATTCAGACCTAATCATTAATCGAGAAGTGGTGGGAACGACAGAACCTGTGAATGCATAAGATTCTATTGAAAACTAATCCTAATGATTCATTGAGTAGGATGGCGGAACGAACCAGAAACCTATTCATTTATTCTGAGAGGTCATGTCATAGACTAATCTTACAACTGAATGTTGAAAGAGTAAATATTCGCCCGCGAATTTTTTTTTTATTTCTAAATTTGAGTCGATTCGAAATAAAAGGAAAAACAAAAGAAAGATTCATTATAGCGTTCTACCAAAACGACATTATCTATAAATAGAATACGTGTTAAATTATATATTAAAACACAAAAAATTTCTAATTTCTAATCGATTAGATCAAATTTCAAAGAATCCCACGATTCCATATATTATTAACCGTGTATTTTTTTTTGTTTAATTATTTTTAATTGTTTAATTCGCGAGGAGCTGGATGAGAAGAAACTCTCGTGTCCGGTTCTGTAGTAGAGATGGATGGAATTGCTAAACAACCATCAACTATAACCCCAAAAGAACCAGATTCCGTAAACAACACAGAGGAAGAATGAAAGGAATATCTTATCGAGGTAATCGTATTTGCTTCGGTAGATATGCTCTTCAAGCGCTTGAACCCGCTTGGATCACATCTAGACAAATAGAAGCAGGGAGGCGAGCAATGACACGAAATGCACGCCGCGGTGGAAAAATATGGGTACGCATATTTCCAGACAAACCTGTTACAGTAAGACCTACAGAAACACGTATGGGTTCGGGGAAAGGATCTCCCGAATATTGGGTAGCTGTCGTTAAACCCGGTAGAATACTTTATGAAATGAGCGGAGTAGCAGAAAATATAGCTAGAAGGGCTATTTCAATAGCGGCATCTAAAATGCCTATACGAACTCAATTCATTCTTTCTGGATAGGAATGTAGAAACAAACGAAAGGGGTTTTTGGGATGAAAAAAAAAAAAACAATTGCAGGTTTCTTTTTTTGTTTTGAACAAATAATATTTCTTTTTTTTATTTATACCTTTGAAAAAGAAAAAACCGATAAAAAAATGATATGATTCAACCTCAAACCCATTTGAATGTAGCGGATAACAGCGGGGCCCGAGAATTGATGTGTATTCGAATCATAGGAGCTAGTAATCGACGATATGCTCATATTGGTGACATTATTGTTGCTGTAATCAAGGAAGCAGTACCAAATACACCTCTAGAAAGATCAGAAGTGGTCCGAGCTGTCATTGTACGTACTTGTAAAGAACTCAAACGCGACAACGGTATGATAATACGATATGATGACAACGCTGCGGTTGTTATTGATCAAGAAGGAAATCCAAAAGGAACCCGAATTTTCGGCGCGATCGCCCGGGAATTAAGACAGTTAAATTTCACTAAAATAGTTTCATTAGCACCTGAAGTATTATAGGGGAAGACCTTAATATAGTATTTGAATGAAATTGATTAAATTTATTTAATTAATTAGTAAATTGTTTATCTATCACGTATATATCTTTAATAATTCATAAAAAAAAAAAAAAAAAAGAATTCATAAATATTAAAAAATATTAAAAAATTCAGAAAAAAAGAAAAAGAGCATGTTGATTATATCAAAATTCGGGGGAAACAAAAATCTTAGTTTATCATGAGTAAAGACACTATTGCTGACATAATAACCTCTATACGAAATGCTGACATGAATAAAAAAAGAACAGTTCGAATACCATCTACTAACATCACTGAAAATATTGTTAAAATCCTGTTACAAGAAGGTTTTATTGAAAACGTGAGAAAACATCAAGAAAGCAATAAATATTTTTTGGTTTTAACCCTACGCCATAGAAGAAATAGGAAAAGACCATATAGAACTGTTTTAAATTTAAAACGGATCAGTCGACCCGGTCTACGAATATATTCTAACTATCAACGAATTCCTAGAATTTTAGGCGGAATGGGGGTTGTAATTCTTTCTACTTCTCGAGGTATAATGACAGACCGAAAGGCTCGACTAGAAGGAATCGGCGGAGAAGTTTTGTGTTATATATGGTAATCTTTCTAATAGCCGACACGGTTCATATTTGTGAAAAAAGAGAAAGGACAAGTTTATAATATTATCCCTCTTACATTAGTTGATACTTCAAAGCGGTTTTACCTGGAATGAAACAACAAAAATGGATTCATGAGGGTTTAATTACTGAACAACTTACCGATGGTATGTATCTTCCGGATTCATTTAGATAACAAAAAAATTATTCTGGTTTTTGTTTCGTAAAGGATTTCATGTAGTTTTATACGTATACTACCAGGAAATAGACTAAAAATTGAGGTAAGTCCTTATGATTCAACCAAAGGGCGTATAATTTAGAGACTCCAAAGCAAAGACTTGAATGATTAGGCGGTTTTTTCAATTTCAACATTCTTTCGTGAGGATACAATTCGAAATTAAAAATTTCAAGAAACTTATTTTCTTCCAATAAGTAGATTCGGAATTAAAAAAAGGAATGACAAATATGAAAATAAGGGCCTCCGTTCGTAAAATTTGTGAAAAATGTCGATTGATACGTAGGCGGGGACGAATTATAGTAATTTGTTCTAACCCGAGACATAAACAAAGACAAGGATAATCTTTCTAAAACAAAAAGACTCTCGAAATCTAAAAGACCCGATGTACAGATGTACAAATAAATAAAAAAAAAAAAAAAAGAATAAGGATCTGTTTTGACATGAAATGGATATATCCATATATCTCTGACTTATATTTATGAGATGATAAAATATGGCAAAACCTATACCAAAAATTGGTTCGCGTAGAAATAGACGTATTGGTTCACGTAAGAATACACGTAGAATCCCCAAGGGAGTTATTCATGTTCAAGCAAGTTTCAATAATACCATTGTGACTGTTACAGATGTACGGGGTCGAGTAATTTCTTGGTCCTCTGCCGGGGCTTGTGGATTCAAGGGTACAAGAAGGGGTACACCATTTGCCGCTCAAACCGCAGCAGGAAATGCTATTCGGACAGTAGTGGATCAAGGTATGCAACGAGCAGAAGTTATGATAAAAGGCCCGGGTCTCGGAAGAGATGCGGCATTAAGAGCTATTCGTAGAAGTGGTATACTATTAAGTTTCATACGGGATGTAACTCCTATGCCACATAATGGCTGTAGGCCTCCTAAAAAAAGACGTGTGTAAAAATAAACATTGAAGAGATTTCAAGAGAAATAAATAATTCAATGATTTGATCAAATAATATACTATGGTTCGAGAGA